TAAAACAGTTATTTGTGAACTCTTTCAAGCAAATGCGCATTCCTCACTTTTTTTGGACAGAATAGACAAATCAAACTTTTTTTATTTTGATATCTCCGGACTGATGAAATTCATTTTTCGAAACTGGATAGGAAAGGAAACAGAATTAAAAATTTCAGATTATCCAGAAGAAGAGAGAAAAGAAGGGGAGAAAAAAAGGGAGAAGGACAAAAAAGAAGAGAACAAAAGAAAGGAGAAGGCACGAATAGAAATAGCAGAAGCCTGGGATACCATTCCGTTTGCTCAAGTAATAAGAGGTTCCATGTTAATAATTCAAGCGACTCTTAGAAAATATATTCTATTACCTTCATTGATAATAGCTAAAAATATTTGCCGTATGCTATTATTGCAAATTCCCGAATGGTCTGAAGATTTTAGGGAATGGAATAGAGAAATACATATAAAATGTACCTATGATGGTGTTCTATTATCAGAAACAGAATTTCCGAAAAATTGGTTAATCGAGGGCATTCAGATAAAGATCCTATTTCCTTTCCGTCTGAAACCTTGGCACAGATCTAAGCCACGGTTTTCTCAGATGGATCGAATGAAAAAGAAAGTGCCAAAAGATGATTTTAGTTTTTTAACAGTTTTGGGAATGGAAGCTGAACTTCCTTTTGGTTCTCCCAAAAAACAGTCTTCCTTTTTTGAACCCATTTTTAAGAAACTCGAAAAAAAAATTGGAAAATTTAAAAAGAAGTATTTTCTAGTTATAAAAGTTTTAAAAGAAAGAACAAAATTTTTTCTAAATATCTCAAAAGAAAAATGGATTATCAAAGGAATTCTATTTTTAAAAAGAATAATAAAAGAACTCTCAAAAGTAAATCTAATTCTATTTTTTAGATTGAGAGAAGTATATAAATCAAGCGAAACTAAAAAAGAAAAAGATTCTATAATCCCCAATCAGATAATTCATGAATCCTTTAGTCAAATTAGATCTACAAATTGGACAAATTTTTTACTGACAGAAAAAAAAATGAAGGATCTGACTGATAGAACAAGCACAATCAGAAATCAAATAGAAAGAATTACAAAAGAGAAAAACAAAGTGACTCCAGGAATAAACATTAGTCTTAATAAACCAAGTTATAATGCTAAAAGATTCGAATCATCAAAAAATATTTGGCAAATATTAAAAAGAAGAAACGCTCGATTAATCCGTAAATTACATTATTTTATAAAAATTTTCATTGAAAGGATATACAGAGATATACTTCTATCTATCATTAATATTTCCAGAATTAATATACAACTTTTTCTTGAATCAACAAAAAAAATTATTGATAAATCCATTTACAATAATAAAACAAATCAAGAAATAATTAATAAAACAAAAAAAAATCAAAATACAATTCACTTTATTTCGACCATAAAAAAGTCACTTTATAATATTAGTAATAAGAATTCACAGAATTTTTGTGACTTATCCTCCTTATCACAAGCATATGTATTTTTCAAATTATCACAAACCCAAGTTCTTAACTTGTATAAGTTAAGATCTATTCTTCAATATCACGGAACATCTTTTTTTCTTAAGACTTCAATAAAAGATTATTTTGGAACACAAGGAATAATTCATTCTGAATTAAAACATAAGAAACTTTGGAATTCTGGAATAAATCAATGGAAAACCTGGTTAAGAGGTCATTATCAATACAATTTATCTCAGATTAGCTGGTCTAGATTAATAGCACAAAAATGGCGAAATAGAATCAATCAATGTCGTACACATACAATTCAAAATAAAAATTTAAACAAAGAGAATTCATATGAAAAAGACCAATTAATTCATTACAAAAAACAAAATGATTACAAAGTATATTCATTACCAAATCAAAAGGATAATTTAAAAAAAAACTATAGATATAATCTTTTATCTTATAGATCTATTAATTATGAAAATAAGAGAGACCCATATATTTATGGATTACCATTTCAAATAAATAAGAATCAAGAAAGTTATTCTAATTCCAACACACATAAAGGCAAATTGTTTGATATACTAAAGGATATCCCTATCCATAATTATCTAGGAAAAAGCGATATTATATATATGGAAATGGAAAAAAGTCTGGATAGAAAATATTTGGATTGGAAAATTATCAATTTTTGTCTTAGAAAGAAATTCGATATTGAGGCTTGGATTAAGATCGATACCAACAGTAATAAAAATACTAAGACCGGGCTTACTAATTATCAAATAATTAATAAAATTGATAAAAAAGATCTTTTTTATCTTACGATTCATCAAAATCAAGAAATGAATTTACCCAATCAAAAAAAAAAAAAATGGGATTGGATGGGAATGAATGAAGAAATACTAAGTCGTCCCATATCGAATCTAGAACTTTGGTTCTTCCCAGAATTTGTACTACTTTATAATGCATATAAAATGAAACCGTGGTTTATACCAAGTAAATTACTTTTTTTAAATTTGAATATAAATGAAAATGTTAGTAAA